AAAAAAATTTTTAATAGAGTAAAAACTATCGACAAAATTCTAGATAAGGAAGCCCTTGTTATGAATGTACTCGAAAAAAGAACTAGATTGTGTACTGATAAGACTAAAAAAGAATACTTACCAAAAATATATGATCCTTTCGTCAATGGACCCTACCGCGGACGAATCAAAAAATTGTTTACACTCTCAAGCATAAATGAAGCTTCTGTAAAAAATTACAAGATTTGGATAAATAAAATTCATGGTATCCTTCTTATTATTAATTACTTAGAATTTGAACAAAAAATAAATTCATTTGATAGAAAATCATTAACAAAAGAAATTTTTTTTTTATTAAATTTAATCAATGAATTGGTTGTAAAATACACATCAAATTTAAATTTTAAAAGACTTTTTTTAGTTACAGAACACAAACAAGTAAGAATTTATTCAGAGGATCGAATCAAAATTTTTAAATTATTATTTGATGCAATTCGAACTGTTCCCAACGATAAAATGATTCAAAAAAAATCTATTGGAATAAAAGAAATTAATAAAAAAGTTCCTCGATGGTCATACAAATTAATCAACGATTTTGAACAACAGGAGGGGGAAACCGAAGAAACTGTGGTAGAGGATCATCAGATTCGTTCAAGAAAATCCAAACGTGTAGTGATTTTTACTGATAACCAACAAAATACTGATGCTTATACTAATACCAAAGAAACTAATAATACTGATCAAACAGGCGAAGTTGCTTTGATACGTTATTCCCAACAATCGGATTTTCGTCGAGACATAATCAAAGGCTCCATGCGCGCTCAAAGACGTAAAACAGTTACTTGGAAACTCTTTGAAGCAAATGCGCATTCCCCTCTTTTTTTGGACCGAATAGACAAATCTTTTTTTTCTTTTTTTGATATTTCTGAACGGATGAAAAAAATTTTTAGAAATTGGATGTGGAAAAACACAGAATTCCCAATTTCGAATTATACAGAGAAAAAGACAAAAGAAAGCGCGAAAAAAAAAGAGGAGGACAAAAAAGAAGAAGACAAAAGAAAGGAGAAAGTACGTATACAAATAGCGGAAGCCTGGGATAGTATTTTACTTGCTCAAGTAATGAGAGGTTTTTTATTAGTAACCCAATCAATTCTTAGAAAATATATTATATTACCTTCATTGATAATAGCTAAAAATATCGTCCGTATACTATTATTTCAATTTCCGGAATGGTATGAGGACTTAAAGGATTGGAATAGAGAAATGCATGTTAAATGTACCTATAATGGCGTTCAATTATCAGAAAAAGAATTTCCAAAAAACTGGTTAACAGACGGCATTCAGATCAAGATCCTATTTCCTTTTCGTCTTAAACCTTGGCACAGATCTAAGTTACGAGCCCCTTATAACGATCCAATGACAAAGCAAGGTCAAAAAAATGATTTTTGTTTTTTAACAATTTTTGGAATGGAAGCTGAACTACCTTTTGGTTCTCCCAGAAAAAAACTTTCATTTTTTGAACCGATTTTAAAAGAACTCAAAAAAAAAATGAAAAAATTGCAAAAGAAATGTTTTATAATTCTAGGAATTTTTAAAGAACAAACAAAATTTTTTCTAAATGTCTCAAAAAAACCAAAAAAATGGATCATTAAAAACATTCTGTTTATAAAAGAAATAATAAAAGAACTCTCAAAAATAAACCCAATTATATTATTTGGATTGAGAGAAATAGAAGTATATGAATTGAGTGAAATTAAAAAAGATTCAATAATAAGTAATCGGATGATTCAGGAATCGTCCATTCAAATTAGATCTCAAAATTGGACAAATTATTCATTAACAGAAAAAAAAATGCAAGATCTGACTGATAGAATAAACACAATCATAAATCAAATAGAAAAAATTACAAAAGACAAGAAAAAGGGATTTATAACTTCAGATAGAAATTTGAGTTCTAACAAAATAAGTTATGATGATAAAAGATTGGAATCACAAAAAAATATTTGGCAGATATTAAAAAGAAGAACTGCTCGATTAATCCGTAAATCCCATTATTTTATAATATTTTTCATTGAAAAGATATACATAGATATCTTTCTATCTATAATTAATATTCCTAGTATCAATACACAACTTTTTCTTGAATCAACAAAAAAAATTATTAATAAAAACATTAACAGTAATGAAGCAAATCAAGAAAGAATTAATAAAACAAATCAAAGTTTAATTAAATTTATTTCGATTATAAAAGAGTCACTTTCTAATACTAATATTAGTCTTAGTCAAAAAAATTCAAAGACTTTTTTTGACTTATCTTACTTTTCACAAGCATATGTATTTTACAAATTATCACAAACCCAACTTATTAAGTTAGAGAAATTGAAATCCGTATTTCAATATAATGGAACCCCCCTTTTTCTTAAGAATGAAATAAAGGATTTTTTTGTTGTAAGACAAGAACTATTTCATTCCGAATTAAGACCTAAGAATCTTCGCAATTCTGGAATGAATCAATGGACAAATTGGTTAAGGAGTCATTATCAATATCAATGTGATGTATCTCAAATTAAATGGTCTAGAGTAGTACCACAAAAATGGCGAAATATATTGAACTGTATAGCTCAAAATAAAGATTTATATAAAGATTTGTGTGATTTATATGAAAAAGATGAATTAATTCACTACGAAAAAAAAACAAAAATTGAAACGGATTTATTATTGAATCAAAAGGATAATTTTAAAAAACAATATAGATATGATCTTTTAGCATATAAATCTATAAATTATGAAATTAAGAAGTACTCTTCAATTTATGGATCACCATTACAAGTAAAAACTAACCAAGATATTTTTTATAATTACAACACACATAAAGAAAAATCATTTAATATGGTAGAAGATGATATTCGAGATATGGATAAAAATACGGATAGAAAATATTTTGATTGGAGAATTCTCAATTTTTGTCTTAAAACGAAGGTCGATATTGAGGCCTGGATCAATATTGATACTGACACTAACAGTAATAAATATACTAAGACTAGGGTTAATAAGTATCAAATAATTGATAAAATCAATAATAAGGGTCTTTTTTATCTCACACTTCAGCAAGATCAAAAAATAAACCTATCCAATCAAAAACCCCTTTTGGATTGGATGGGAATGAATGAAGAAATACTAAGTCGTCCCATATCAAATCTGGAACTTTGGTTCTTACCAGAATTTGTGAGACTTTATAATACGTATAAAATGAAACCGTGGGTTATACCAATTAAATTATTACTTTTTAATTCTAATATAAAAAAAAATGCTAGTGAAAACAAAAGCATCACTAGAAATAAAAAAAGAGATCCTTTTATATCAATATCGTCGAATGAAAAAAAATCTCTTGAATTAGAAAACCGAAATCAAGGAGAAAAAGAATCCACGGGCCAAGCAGATCTTAAATCAGCTCTTTCAAACCAAGAAAAAGATGTTGAAGAAGATTATACGGGATCGGACATGAAAAAACATAGAAATAAAAAGCAATACAAGATCAATACAAAAGCGGAGTTTGATTTCTTCCTAAAAAGGTATTTGTATTTTCAATTGAGATGGGATGATTCTTTAAATAAAAAAATAATAAATAACATCAACGTATATTGTCTCCTGCTTAGACTGATAAATCCAAGAGAAATTACTATATCCTCTATTCAAAGGGGCGAAATGAGTCTGGATATTTTGACGATTCAGAAAGATGTAACTCTTACAGAATTTATTAAAAGGGGATTTTTGATTATTGAACCAATTCGTCTAGCTATAAAAAATGATGGAAAATTTATTATGTATCAAACCCTCGGTATTTCATTAGTTCATAAAAGTAAACATCAAATAAATCAAAGATACCGAGAAAAAAAACATGTTGATAAGAATTCTGATGAAGTCATTACAAAACATCAAAAGATGACTGGAAATAGATATAAAAAAAATTATGATTTGTTTGTTCCTGAAAATATTTTATCGCCTAGACGTCGTAGAGAATTGCGAATTCTAATTTGTTTAAATTCTAAGAATAGACATAGAAAGGCATCTTTTTGTAATGGGAATGAGGTAAACAGTCAAGTTGTGGATAAAAGCAAAAAATATAAAAAAAAACTTATAAAATTAAAGCTATTTCTTTGGCCCAATTATCGATTAGAAGATTTAGCTTGTATGAATCGTTATTGGTTTAATACCAATAATGGCAGTTGTTTCAGTATGGTAAGGATACATATGTATCCGCGATTGAAAATTCATTAATAGTACATTTTTCCTATATTTCCCATACCATATCTGGTCTATGACGACAAAGAGATGCACGCATACATTGTCTTACATTCCATTCTGATACATGATACTAATTCAATGACATATCAATTAGATCTAGAATGAACCAAATTTTCTTATTTTAGGTCTAAACTTTTTTTTTATCTTTTGTGAGTGAAGAAACCAACCATACTTTTGTATCCCCTTTCAAATCCAATTTTAAAATGAAAATAGGATTGAGTAAGTTTTATTAAATTAAAAAAATTAGAAATTAATAACGAAATTCAAATTATTGTATATACCAAATAAAAATTAGGGGCATTATTATTACTGATCAATAAAGATATCTATCAATAAAAAATATCTTAAAATAAAAAGAGGGGGGAGAGAAGATTTCAGTTTATGGTAAAAAATTCATTCATCTCAGTTATTTCACAAGAAGAAAAAGACGAAAACAGAGGATCTGTTGAATTTCAAATAGTTAGTTTCACCAATAGGATACGAAGACTTACTTCACATTTACAATTACACAAAAAAACTATTTATCTCAGAGAGGTTTACGTAAAATTCTGGGAAAACGCCAACGATTACTGTCTTATTTGTCAAAGAAAAATAGAATATGTTATAAAGAATTAATTAATCGGTTGGATATTCGGGAGTCAAAAACTCGTTAATTTTATTTTTATAAAGGCATTTTGAATTATTTGATTTATTAGATCTTGAATTTTAATGAACTTTTTTTCGTTTTCAGCAATTCATGAAAGAATGAATCGAGGAAAAACCTATGAATATACCGGCTACAAGAAAAGACCTCATGATAGTCAATATGGGCCCCCACCACCCATCAATGCATGGTGTTCTTCGACTCATCATTACTCTAGATGGTGAAGATGTTATTGACTGTGAACCAATATTGGGTTATTTACACCGAGGAATGGAAAAAATTGCGGAAAATCGAACAATTATACAATATTTGCCTTATGTAACACGGTGGGATTATTTAGCTACTATGTTCACAGAAGCAATAACTGTAAACGGACCGGAACAGTTGGGAAATATTCAAGTACCTAAAAGAGCCAGCTATATCAGAATAATTATGTTGGAGTTGAGTCGTATAGCTTCTCATCTGTTATGGCTCGGTCCTTTTATGGCGGATATTGGTGCACAAACTCCCTTTTTCTATATTTTCAGAGAAAGAGAATTAGTATATGATCTATTCGAAGCTGCCACCGGTATGAGAATGATGCATAATTATTTTCGTATCGGAGGAGTAGCGGCCGATCTACCTCATGGCTGGATAGATAAATGTTTGGATTTCTGCGATTATTTTTTAACAAGAGTTGCTGAATATCAAAAACTTATTACACGAAATCCTATTTTTTTAGAACGAGTCGAGGGAGTAGGCATTATTGGTAGAGAGGAAGTAATAAATTGGGGTTTATCGGGACCAATGCTGCGAGCTTCCGGAATACAATGGGATCTTCGTAAAGTTGATCATTATGAATGTTACGACGAATTTGATTGGGAAGTACAGTGGCAAAAAGAAGGAGATTCATTGGCTCGTTATCTAGTCCGAATTGGTGAAATGATAGAATCCGTAAAAATTATTCAACAGGCCCTGGAAGGAATTCCAGGGGGACCCTATGAGAATTTAGAAATACGATACTTTGATAGAGAAAGGAATCCGGAATGGAATGATTTTGAATATAGATTTATTAGTAAAAAGCCGTCTCCTACATTTGAATTGCCGAAACAAGAACTTTATGTGAGAGTAGAAGCCCCAAAGGGAGAATTGGGAATTTTTCTCATAGGGGATCAGAGTGGTTTTCCTTGGAGATGGAAAATCCGCCCGCCGGGTTTTATCAATTTGCAAATTCTTCCGCGGTTAGTTAAAAGAATGAAATTGGCTGATATTATGACGATACTAGGTAGTATAGATATCATTATGGGAGAAGTTGATCGTTGAAATGATAATTGATACACCGGAAGTACAAGATATCGATTCTTTTTCTAGATTAGAATTTTTTAAAGAGGTTTATGGAATTCTATGGGTTCTTGTTCCTATTTTGACTCTTGTAGTGGGAATCACAATAGGCGTACTGGTAATTGTATGGTTAGAAAGAGAAATATCGGCAGGGATACAACAACGTATTGGACCTGAATACGCCGGCCCTTTGGGAGTTCTTCAAGCTCTAGCAGATGGGACAAAACTACTTTTCAAAGAAAATCTTTTTCCATCTAGGGGGGATACTCGTTTATTCAGTATCGGGCCATCCATAGCAGTCATATCAATTTTAGTAAGCTATTCAGTAGTTCCTTTTGGATATCACCTTGTTTTAGCGGATCTCAATATCGGTGTTTTTTTATGGATTGCCATTTCCAGTATTGCTCCAATTGGACTTCTTATGTCGGGATACGGGTCAAATAATAAATATTCCTTTTTAGGCGGTCTACGAGCTGCTGCTCAATCGATTAGTTATGAAATACCATTAACTTTATGTGTGTTATCAATATCTCTACGTGCGATTCGTTGATACATAGACATAAACTTTTCTCTATTCCTTCCTTTCAAGGAAAGGGTTGGAATGGATTGAGTAGATATCTTAATTTTTTTTTTATTCATTATTCGGGTTGATGAACTAAATCAAATAGTTATATGAGTGAAAGAAAACAGCTTATATATAAATTCGCAGTAAAAAGATTGATTCTCATTTTCTATGTATAAGAGTTAGAGAGTTAAGCGGAAATAAACATAAACAGAAGAGACCGTTTCCCCCAAGATTGGTTGATTAGTCATCCTGACTTGAAGCGGGTTCAAAAGATCAACCGTATTGAGTTTTCACTATCATTTTTATGTATTAGCATAACGGGGGATTGAGCAAAAACGAGTGGATGGTTAGAAACACGAACATATGGAAAGGATTAGTAATGGAGATTATGTAAATTCTCCAAAAGGACATTTTTACATAATATACAAACAAAGAATACTAATTGGGGCTTTAAGTTGGTAGAAATGATCAGGCAGTACTCCCCATGACACGATTCCAATCCAGAGTATACTCCTATCCACCGATTTAATAAATAACTATTCGAAACGAAATAATCCTTTACTTTATTTTGAAAGCCCTCTTTTTCTCAGAAATAGAAAGAAGAATAGGAACGAAAAAAAAAAAAAAGATATACTTTATTTATTATTTGTTACTTTTATTCTTTCCCATATACATATTAATAGATATATAATTTGTGTCATAATTCATTAATTAATATAGAATTTTTTTTTTCGTACGTGAAACCAACGGGTTATTTATATTTTTACAAGAAGTATTTTATTGAACAGTTAAGTTATTACTGAACAAAGAAGAATTGAAATTATTATTGAAATTATTAAATTAAAGAAAGGATGAGATCAATTCAGAAGTACTTTTTTTTTTTTATTTTGAATTAAAATAATTCTAACAGACAGAATTCAATTGGTCTAATTTGGGACCGGCCGATAGTTATCCATCCTACAAACATATCAAGATTCAAAAAAGAATACTGACGCGGTCCCTATATTTATTTCTGGCCTTCAAGGAGCCGTATGAGGTGAAAATCTCATGTACGGTTCTGTAATAGCGATGGTAACAGTGATGGTATCACCGACTATAATTATCTAACAGTTCAAGTACAATTGATATTGTTGAGGCGCAATCAAAATATGGTTTTTGGGGATGGAATTTGTGGCGTCAGCCTATAGGGTTTATCATTTTTATTATTTCTTCCCTAGCAGAATGTGAGAGATTACCTTTTGATTTACCAGAAGCAGAAGAAGAGTTAGTAGCAGGTTATCAAACCGAATACTCGGGTATAAAATTTGGGTTATTTTATGTTGCTTCCTATCTAAACCTATTGGTTTCTTCATTATTTGTAACAGTTCTTTACTTGGGAGGTTGGAATATATCTATTCCGGACATATATGTTTCTGAGCTTTTTGAAATAAATAAAACATGTGGAGTTTTTGGAGCGATAATTGGTATCTTTATTACATTAGCTAAAACTTATTTGTTCTTGTTCATTCCTATCACAACAAGATGGACTTTACCGAGGCTAAGAATGGACCAACTATTGAATCTTGGATGGAAATTTCTTTTACCTATTTCTCTCGGTAATCTATTATTAACAACTTCTTTCCAACTCTTTTCACTGTAAAGTAACATTCTATATTCACAACGTGTCTCAAACAAGAGAAATAAACAAACATAAAACTATTCATATATATATTAACGATATGTTCTCTATGGTAACTGGGTTCATGAATTATGGTCAACAAACAGTACGAGCTGCAAGGTACATTGGTCAAAGTTTCATGATTACTTTATCCCACGCAAATCGTTTACCCGTAACTATTCAATATCCTTATGAAAAATTAATAACCGCGGAGCGTTTCCGCGGTCGAATCCATTTTGAATTTGATAAATGTATTGCTTGTGAAGTATGCGTTCGTGTATGTCCTATAGATCTACCCGTTGTTGATTGGAAATTGGAAACTGATATTCGCAAGAAACGGCTGCTTAATTACAGTATTGATTTCGGAGTCTGTATATTTTGTGGTAATTGCGTTGAGTATTGTCCAACGAATTGTTTATCAATGACTGAAGAATATGAACTTTCTACTTATGATCGTCACGAATTGAATTATAATCAAATTGCTTTGGGTCGTTTACCAATGTCAGTAATTGACGATTATACAATTCGAACAATTTTGAATTCGCCTCAAATAAATAAGTAAATCTCTTATTAACAAATAATTTATAATTACTTTACTAATAACTAATATAGAAGGAATTTAGGTTTCTTTCGTGTTGTTTGGTCAATAACTACAAATACCAACTATTGATTGGTTGGTAAGAAACGCGTCTTAATTTGGATTGAAAATCCATTAATTAATATATCTATAATTGTTTTAAAATATATAGTTTTGAATTAGAACGACTCTTTCAGATAAAGAATGAAATTAGTCCAATAATAGTACTCACATTTATTCATATCCCTTAGTATTTATTTACTTAGGATTAAATTAGGAATTGCTCAAAAATCATAAAAAAAAAATTTCTGGTCGGGTCTCAATAAGGTCATGAAAAACATTTCTATTTATTTATCTCTTATTTTACATATAATGGATTTGCCCGGACCAATACATGATTTTCTTTTAGTCTTTCTGGGATCGGTTCTTATACTAGGAGGTATGGGGGTGGTATTATTTACCAACCCCATTTATTCTGCCTTTTCGTTGGGACTGGTTCTTGTTTGTATATCCTTATTCTATATTCTATTAAACTCTTATTTTGTAGCTGCTGCACAACTCCTTATTTACGTGGGAGCTATAAATGTTTTAATCGTATTTGCTGTGATGTTCATGAATGGTTCAGAATATTACAAAGATTTGAATCTTTGGACCATTGGGGATGTGGTTACTTTGCCAGTTTGTACAAGTATTTTTGTTTTACTCATGATTATTATTACGGATACGTCATGGTACGGAATTATTTGGACTACAAGATCAAACCAGATTATAGAGCAAGATTTGATAAGTAATAGTCAACAAATTGGAATTCATTTATCAACAGATTTTTTTCTTCCATTTGAATTCGTTTCGATAATTCTTTTAGCCGCTTTGATAGGTGCAATTGCCGTGGCGCGACAGTAAAAAATTTATAGAATTAGCAATGCACATTAAACTCTGTTCGGTTTTATTACATTACATTTATTTCCCTTTAATTAAAGATTGTTTATGTCTAAAATAGAAATTATTCAATCTATTCTATTAACAATAGAAAATCTGCCTTTGTTCCGTACTTTTTTTTATTCTAGTCAATTGAATCTGTTGAATTGTTGTTCAGTTCATATTGAAATGAATCGAAATTGATAAGGAGTTGGTCAATGATGCTCGAACATGTACTTGTTTTGAGTGCCTACTTATTTTCTATCGGTATCTATGGATTGATCACGAGCCGGAATATGGTTAGAGCCCTTATGTGTCTTGAACTTATACTGAATGCGGTTAATATAAATTTCGTAACATTTTCTGATTTTTTTGATAGTCGCCAATTAAAAGGAAATATTTTCTCAATTTTTGTTATAGCTATTGCAGCCGCTGAAGCAGCTATTGGCCCGGCTATTGTTTCATCAATTTATCGTAACAGAAAATCAACTCGTATCAATCAATCGAATTTGTTGAATAAGTAGTATTAATCATATAAATTCTAATATTCATAAATTAGAATTACCATGACCATACATTACGTAATAATACATGTTTTCAAAAATGTAAGAAATTAAAGTATCTTGGCTCTATCGTATGAGTCAATCCAGAAGTAGATTGATTAGAAAAATTATGATAAATTATTGATTCATCTGGTGTCTAAATATATGATTCATTTACAAGTTTACTAGATCGAAACTTTCTGACATTCAAAAATTTATAGATCCAAATGTCACATTCAGTAAAGATTTATGATACGTGTATAGGGTGTACTCAATGCGTGCGCGCCTGCCCAACGGATGTATTAGAAATGATACCTTGGGACGGGTGTAAAGCTAAGCAAATTGCTTCTGCTCCAAGAACAGAGGACTGTGTCGGTTGTAAGAGATGTGAATCCGCCTGTCCGACAGATTTCTTGAGTGTTCGAGTTTATTTATGGCATGAAACAACTCGAAGTATGGGTCTGGCTTATTAATACGTTCCAGAAAACCCCACTTGAATACATTTGATTTTTTTACCTTTACCGACAAAAACCCGCGCTCAAAAACTATTTATTTTGAGCACGGGTTTTTCTGGTCCAAGTTTATCTTGTTTTTACCATGAATAATTTTCCTTGGTTAACGCTAGTTGTAGTTTTGCCAATATTCGCGGGTTCCTTAATTTTCTTTCTCCCTCATAGAGGAAATAAGATAATTCGGTGGTATACTATAGGTATATGCATAATGGAACTCCTTCTAACAACCTATGCATTCGGTTATCGTTTCCAATTGGATGATCCATTAATGCAACTGACAGAGGATTATAAATGGATCGATTTTTTTGATTTTTACTGGAGATTGGGAATAGATGGAATTTCTATAGGACCCATTTTACTGACAGGATTTATCACAACTTTAGCTACTTTAGCGGCTCGGCCGATTACTCGAGATTCCCGACTATTCCATTTTCTGATGTTAGCAATGTATAGCGGTCAAATAGGACCATTTTCTTCTCGAGACCTTTTACTTTTTTTCATCATGTGGGAGTTAGAATTAATTCCAGTTTATCTACTTCTATCCATGTGGGGGGGAAAGAAACGTTTGTATTCAGCTACAAAATTTATTTTGTACACTGCAGGAAGTTCCGTTTTTTTATTAATGGGAGTTTTGGGTATTGGTTTATATGGTTCCAATGAACCAACATTAAATTTTGAAACATCAGCTAATCAATCGTATCCTGTAGCACTGGAAATAATATTCTATATTGGATTTCTTATTGCTTTTGCTGTCAAATCACCGATCATACCCTTACATACATGGTTACCAGACACCCATGGAGAGGCACATTACAGTACTTGTATGCTTTTAGCCGGAATCTTATTAAAAATGGGAGCGTATGGATTGGTTCGGATCAATATGGAATTATTACCCCACGCCCATTCTATATTCTCTCCCTGGTTGATTATAGTAGGCACAATTCAAATAATCTATGCAGCTTCAACATCTCCCGGTCAGCGTAATTTAAAAAAAAGAATAGCCTACTCTTCTGTATCTCATATGGGTTTCATAATTATAGGAATTGGTTCTATAAGCGATACAGGACTCAACGGAGCCATTTTACAAATAATCTCTCACGGATTTATTGGCGCTGCGCTTTTTTTCTTGGCCGGAACGAGTTATGATAGAATACGTCTTGTTTATCTCGACGAAATGGGCGGAATGGCTATCGCAATTCCAAAAATATTCACGACTTTCAGTATCTTATCAATGGCTTCTCTTGCATTACCGGGCATGAGCGGTTTTGTTGCCGAATTGTTAGTTTTTTTTGGAATACTTACTAGTCAAAAATATCTTTTAATGACAAAAATATTAATTACTTTTGTAATGGCAATTGGAATGATATTAACTCCTATTTATTCATTATCTATGTTACGCCAGATGTTCTATGGATACAAGCTTTTTAATGCCCCAAACTCTTATTTTTTTGATTCTGGACCGCGAGAATTATTTGTTTCGATCTCTATCCTTTTACCTGTAATAGGTATTGGTGTTTATCCCGATTTCGTTTTATCATTATCAGTTGACAAGGTCGAAGCTATTATATCCAATTATTTTTTTCGATAGTTTTTGTGAGTAAACCAAAAAATGAAACTGAAATCCCATGATTTAAAAAATGGTTGATTGTACAATAAAAAAATGAGTCTTTTATATTCTTTTAAGTAAAATTTTTTATATTCTTTTAACTTTTAATTAAAATAAATTGGAATTCTATTATAACTAGATATCTTTTGAATTTGTCAGAACCATTTGAATCAAGTAATGGAAATGATTCAAATGGTTCTTGATTGTTTACATGAAGTTTTCGTATATATACCTGTATGCCGTCCTATGTTTATATTCGTCAAGTCTTTTATTCAATTAGATGTTAATGTAAATGAACCATAACTATGCAACCCTATTCCTAATAGATTAACCCCAAAATAGCATATCCAAATTATAAGAAAGCCCATTGAGGCCACAATTGCAGAATTTACACTTTCAAAATTTTTATTTGTTCTAATATGTAAATAAATAGCGAATATGGTCCAAGTAATAAATGCCCAAGTCTCCTTTGGATCCCAATTCCAATATGATCCCCATGCTTCATTAGCCCATACTGCTCCCGAAAGAATACCTACGGTTAAAAGGATAAACCCTAGACTAATAATACGATAACTCCAACGATCCAATTGTTGAATCAATTGATACCTGTAATAATTTTGAGACGAAATAAAAGAAGTGTTTCGTAAGACATTGTTTCTTTCGTTCACGTATTGAATCTCACTAAAGTAAACTGACTCATTTTCGAAATTATTGCTTTTACTAAAAATCCTTATGAATTTTCGAAATGTAATGACTAGAAGAGCTAGTGATAATAATGATCCACACAAAAGAGCTGCATAGCTCAATACCATCATACTTACGTGCATCATTAACCAATGGGATTGGAGAGCGGGTACTAATATCGCGGATTGATGCATTTCAGTTAAAAGACCCGAAGTAGCAAAACCTTGAGTAAAAATAGCACTTGGCGCGGTTATTGCGCTTAAATGGTTTTTATGTTTTTTAAAATACGGAATAATATGAATAATGGAAAAACTCCACGAAAGAAAAATTAATGATTCATATAAATCACTTAATGGTAAATGCCTCAAATACATCCAACGAGTAACTAATAATCCTGTTATGCAGAAAAAAGTAGCTATCATCCCCTTTTCTGACGAATCATCTAGTCCTACGATTTCATCGACTAATAAAATTATCAAATGAATTGTAATTACAATTGAAACGATCGAAAAGGATATATGAGTTAATATATGCTCTAAAGTTGAAAATATCATAAAAATTATTAAATTAATAAGGGCGTCCCTCAATTATAGGAATTGAAATCGGGAATTGAATTCATTATAGGACTTACTCTTTTAGAAGATGCCATGCCGCCACTCGGACTCGAACCGAGATGCTCTAGCACTGCTTCCTAAGAGCAGCGTGTCTACCGATTTCACCATAGCGGCTTATTCGAAATCATAATAACCTATTTTTATTCAATCGTCGAGCTTGAAGGAGTTAATTCAATCCAATATTTTTTTTTAGGAAACCATTCAAATTGATAAATAAAAACTTGTTTAAAAATTAGGGATTAAAACGTTTTCGTTAACGTTAATAATATTGATTTTTCTTATTATTATCTTTTTATTCTTTTTATTTAGTTATTTAGTATTTTAGGATGTCAATTTTATTTAACTGAACTAACAATGTATTTTTTCGTAGGCTATTACTTTATGCTCTCCTAAAACTAAAATGTAACAGTTGTAACTAGATAATTTTTACTTCAATCCCTGGATATAAGTAAAAAAAATGTTCTGCCTCGTTTGCATTTTTTAATGATTAATTTCTTTTATCATTTATTTTATTAATCTAAAATAAAAAATTCATTTTATCGATTAATAAAAAAATAGAATTTTTATATAACACAATTTCAGCGATACACTCAAAAGATTTATGTAAATATTTGCATAGTTAGGTTGCGTTAGGATTTTTTGTTGTGTAGAGAATTTGCGTTAAGATTTAGCAAACCCATTAAGTTAGGTATTTGGGATGGTCGTATCAATCATATAAAAAAATTTCGTATAGAAATTGTACCGTACTTCAAAATATTTTCTAAATTTTTTAATTAATATATATATATTATATCTTGATCGATCTTCCAATCGAAACATAGGATCTAAAATAGATCACTCAAAATTGGCGCATTCGTCATATAACTACCTAAAAATGTAAACGGGGCTTTTATTAATTTAATTGGGTTTAAGGAATTTATATAGTGATAATAATTTCTAAAACCCAAAATAATGGTTTAAAAGATTATAAAAAACATTTTAAACTTAATCAATTAGTTTCAACGACCTCTTCTTTATAATATAAAATCTAAAATAGAACTAAAAAAAAATTCTTTTTATTATTGAGTAAGGGCGATGGGGAAAGTGATAATCCCCATCCGGAAAATGATAAAACATACTAAAATGAAAGGCGAAACCTTGCGCTTGCGTTTACCCTTTTTTCAAACAAAAAAGTACCATTCATTTTTTGAATTCAGTAGACAACAGAATTCTTATCTATATCAGAAACGAAAGAAAAATTTGGCTTCAAATTAAAGTAAAACAAATTCAATTTTATATTCGTTTAAATTAAAACATTATGAGACTAATTCTTTTTTATTTATTTTATTTTTAATGTATATTGTTTATATTGTAATTTATCTTATATATTAATATTTATTCTTTTACTATACTATTATGATGTTAATATTAATTATAATTGATAAATATTATTTATCATTTTTATAACTTATAAATCTTATAAATAAACTATAAACAAAATTATATCACTTTATTAGTTATTAGAACGATTCAGATTATTTATTTGTTACACAAAAAAAACTTTTAGAACTCCCGGTAGAAAGAGATTTCGCTAACGAAAAAGCTTTCAATGCTGCCCTATATCCCTTCCTTTTCCAAATATTTTTACGAATACGTTTTTTTGAAATAGAGGTGCGCTTTTTTGGAACTGCCATTAAAAAGTTATAATAGGTTTTTCGGTTGGATGTGAAAGACATCTATTGTTCAAAATCAATTGTTCTTTACTATTCTCTATCTATTTTTTCTCTAAATTAGACTCCAAAAAAAAGGGGGGGTAAAAATCACATAAAATATTAATAAGAACGATAAGGTACACTATGCCAAAGAGATTTAAGTTGATAAAAAAAAAAAAGAAAGATTGTCCGTTTCTTTTTCTTTCTATTTTCATCGTGTTACATTTCTACATGTAATAAAAAAATCTAAAAGTTTTATAACCCAATCCTTCTCCCGCTTAATTAAATAATAAAAAAAAAAAAAACTTTAATAATTTTTTCTATTATATTAATTAATTTAATATTAATTTAATTGGTCAAGCTCGAAGAAAGAGTCCACAAAATTTTAATTATCAAATGAGACTAGTAGTTAATCTGTTAAAGGATACAAAATACATAATTTAAAGGCATTTTATTTGCCCCCTTTTTTTTCCGTAAAATTAAAGTGTTGGATATCATAGCATTTCCTACAAATAGCTTTTATTGGAATGGAAGACAAACAATTAGTTACAAAACAAGTTGGTTAATGATTCTAAATAACCGAATTACAATAAATAGTTTTAGTTATGGGCTTTATGATTCATATCAAATACTGTTTTTGGTATAATTATTTATCCTTGTTCTATAGATATAAAAAAATTATTGTAATACGTAATAATTAAAATGAAAATTCGAATTTTCATTTTTTATCTTCATAAAATTTTATTTAAAAATTTGAATTTAATATTAACAATTTAGTTTAATATTAACAATTTAGTATTAATAAAATTAAATACGTATTTATTTTTCACTAGTGACTTATTTATATCATTTGACCAATTATAACCTCTTGATTTTAAATATTTGAAGTAGTTTAGAAAGATTCAGAATAATTAAGGCTAGAAAATTCTATTTAAGTTTTATTTTATATATCTTAATTTTTTTTTATTAACCGACCCCTTTCAAAAGAAAAGAAATAAGAACCGGTGACTCAGAAACAATTAATTAAGATAATTTTTTTTTTAATTTTTTTATGGAATATACATATCAATATTCATGGATTATACCTTTCATTCCACTTCCAGTTCCTATCTTAATTGGAACAGGACTTCTACTTTTTCCAAGGGCAACAAAAAATCTTCGCCGTATGTGGGCTTTTCCTAGTGTTTTATTATTAAGTATAGTTATGGTTTTTTCAGCCCTTTTTTCTATTCAGCAAATAAATAATAATTCTGTCTATCAATATGTATGGTCTTGGACCATCAATAATGATTTTTCTTTAGAATTTGGCTGCTTGGTTGATCCACTTACTTCTATTATGTCGATATTAATCACTACGGTTGGAATTATGGTTCTTATTTATAGTGACAATTATATGTCTCATGATCAGGGATATTTGAGATTTTTTGCTTATATGAGTTTTTCCAATACTTCAATGTTGGGATTAGTTACTAGTTCTAATTTGATACAAATTTATATTTTTTGGGAATTAGTTGGAGTGTGTTCTTATCTATTAATAGGTTTTTGGTTCACACGACCCAGTGCCGCGAATGCTTGTCAAAAAGCGTTTGTAACTAATCGTGTCGGGGATTTTGGTTTATTATTAGGAATTTTGGGTTTTTATTGGATAACAGGTAGTTTCGAATTTCGGGATTTGTTTGAAATATTCAATAACTTGGTTTATAATAATGAAGTTAATTTTTTATTTGTTACTTTATGCGCCTCCCTATTATTTGCCGGCGCTGTTGCTAAATCCGCCCAATTTCCCCTTCATGTATGGTTACCTGATGCCATGGAAGGTCCTACCCCCATTTCGGCTCTTATACATGCCGCTACTATGGTAGCAGCAGGAATTTTTCTTGTAGCTCG